AAGAAAGAATCAATCGATTTTCTGGATAATCCAATATTAATATTATATGGATTTCTACGGATGAGACATCCTGCAAATTCTTTCTATTCTAAATTAATAGAACCTTATTCTATAAAAATTCTGATGAGATAATAAATAAGGATTTGGATATTTGTAAAAATCGAATTTGCCTTTCAACCGGAACAGTAAAAGTTTTTTTTGTTTGAAAAATTTTTCTAAATTAGAAGTTTAAATTAATTGAATAATTAAAGAAGTTCTATTTGTTCAATGAATTTATCCTCCCCTAACCCTTTCTTTTTGTTTGTCTACTACTTCTTATGAATCTAAACAAAGGAGTTCCGATAGACCCGGAAAGCAAGGAAAGGAATAGTAATCTTTGACGAACAGGAGAAAAAATCATTATTATTTCGATACAAGACGACACAAGAAAGGGGTGGAAAGTCCTTTTTCTTGTGTCGAATAGAAGATTAGGAAGACTAGTAATCCCCCCTAAAAGTATTTGTTCCTTTCATTTTTCCCATCCTTCCGTTGTATTTATATGCCTATAGTCTATTACTAGGAATGGGATACACGTAATGAATTCCAGACATCCCACAAACAAAACAAAAACAATATAAACAAAAAGGTTTACAGAATTTTTTGATCATACATAATTGTATCGATCGACAATAATTTGTTGCTTTTTACCAACTTGATGTTAAGGAATTTCTGGACCTAGAAATTCATTTCATACAATTGAACCTTTTCAAACTGTTTCTTTTTAAGAACCAAAAAAACTTGTGCCAAAATAACAGATGCCAAGAAGAACAAAAGGCCTTGGACACGTAATGGATCTTGAAGCACTATTTCTGCATCTCCCTGACCAAACCCTCCTACATTGGGATTGCTTGTTAATGGTTGATCAAGCTTGATGGATTCACCCTCTGAAACAAGAAGTTCTGGTCCTGGAGGTATAATATCAACCACTTGATGTCCATCCGATGCATCAACTATGGTTATTTCATATCCTCCTTTTTCTTTACGTACTATTCTGCTTACTATACCTGCTGATGTCGCATTATAGACTGTATTGTTACTCTTGCTCCCATCAGGATAAATCTGACCCCTTCCTCTGTTCCCACCTACATATATGGGATATTTTAAGAAGTGAACGTCTTTCTTCGTAGCAGGGTCGGGGGAAAGAATGGGAAAGGCGATTTCACTATATTTCTGACCGGGAACAGGACCTATCACAAGAATATTTCTTTTATTGGGACGATAACTCTGAAAAGACAGATTTCCCATCTTTTCTCTCACCTCGGGAGAAATACGATCGGGGGGGGCTAATTCGAATCCCTCGGGTAAAATAAGAACAGCCCCTACATTCAACGCCCCCTTTTTTCCATTAGCAAGAACTTGTTTCAGTTGTATATCATAAGGGATTCGAACAACTGCTTCAAATACAGTATCAGGAAGCACGGCTTGCGGAACTTCAATATCCACGGGCTTATTAGCTAAATGGCAATTGGCACATACAATTCGTCCAGTTGCTTCTCGTGGGTTTTCATAACCCTGCTGCGCAAAAATGGGATATGCATTTGAAATAGATGCCCGAGTTATTACATATATCATGATCGATACAGAAATCGATTGAGTCATCTGTTCCTTTACCCAAGAAAAAGTATTTCTATTTTGCATGTCCAATCATTGATCCCGGAATTTCTACAATAAATTAGATAGGTAGCTAGTATAGTTCCCTATACACGAGTCTGTGGGATAATTGTACTGGAATATAAGACGAATACCTTGAAAAGCTAGAAGTATAAAGAATTAAGTAAGATTGAAAATGCTTTCTTTATATATGAAGAAAGATTCTGATTTGATTCATATCAGGAAATCAAATGAGTTCTTCATTCATTCATTGAATGATAAATGACTACAAGTGAAGGAGATACACGATTTAAATAATAGAAGATCCAATATTTCACAATTGTATCTAGAATAACTGGAAAAGTGGAAACAAGACTAGATATAATTTGATCGTTATGAACCAATCCAAAATCGTTGTAGACCGAACCAATCATTAGTTCCCAACCATGGGTTGAATGAAATCCGATCCATAAATCAGTAACTAAAAGAATCAAAAAAGCTTTTATTGTGTCACTTAAGTTATAGAGGAATTCCTGAATCCAAGAATTAAGAATGACAAGTTCTTCATTACCCAGAATAAAATAACCACTTAGAATAGCGAAACAAATTATATTTGTCGAGAAATCAAAAATGATATGGAGATGATATTCATTGTGTGTTTTGACCAATTGTATCGTTTCCTTGTGTATTCCTATACGAAGTTTTTGTATATGCGTTTCCGGGTAATCTTTTATCATTTCATCCAAGAGGAATAGTTCTTCCAATTCTATGAATCTTTCTAGAACGGTTTTCTCTTGAATATCATTCAAAAAAGTTTCGGATTTCCCGGTATTCCACCAATTAGTAACCCAAGGTTCCAGACATTTATTAAATGAGAGAGAGACCCACCAGGGCAAAAATATTATGGATGAAATATATGGGAGGGGAACCCAGGCTTTCTTTTTTTTTTTCATTTTTATCTTATCCTAAAAGAAATAGAAGGACCCTTATTCTATTTCTATATTCCTTCTAGATCCGAGATATAAATTTTTACACAAAAATAGGAATAGATCCATAGGTTCAATACCTTTTTTTTTATAGAACTCGTACTTCAGAGAAATATCAGATAGAGTCGACGGTTGTATTAAAAAGGAAATTAGCAAGTTCTTTTTCAATTTTTTCTTCAGTTCATTTCAAAATACTTCAATTGGTACGCGTAAGAAATAGGCCAATTCGGCAGCTTTTTGTTCAATTTCTCGTGGAGTAAAATACTCATCAGTACGAGTCAAGGGAATGGCTCCTTGGCCTCTGATTTCTATATAAAGGACACGACGAGGATAAAGACCCTCTTTAACCTCCATTCTGATGGATTGGATATCTCTCATAAGTAAGCGAAGGAAGATGCGACGATTTATTCCAGGAAATCCCCAACGAAAAATACACACTATTCCTTCTTTTCTATCGAATCGGTCATAACCACTACCTACATTCCATGAAATTGTGCACCACAAATAGGAGCTAATGAATAGACCTGCGATCCCATAGAAAGACATCACGATTCCTTGTGGAAAAAAAAGAATTTGCTGAGATGGAAATACGGATATCACATTCCTACCAAGATAACTGGAAGTTCCAACCACTAAGAATCCTAGTGAACCTAAAAAAAGGATACAGGCCCAGAAAAAATTACTTGTTTTTCGAGACCCCGTTATAAGTTCTATCCATATATGTTCTGATCGCCAATTCATACTCTACTAGATCCAGTTGCATTCGATTGGAATTGAGAAAATAACCCAAATGAATTTTACTTTCTTGATCCCGAAGAAACTTTCATTAACTAGCACTATTCTGATGTAAACCGTTAGAAGTAATTTGTTAGATACATTGACTTTCCATTTAAATAAAATATTCGCCGATCCATTTTTAACCGGCTATACCTGCATATACATGCATTTATGCGGATATCGTATATCCGCATAAATGCATAACAGTTCTTTCATTTGTGTTCGGAAAGAGTCACATATCGTACCATATTACATTACACTAAATAAATATCTGTATTATGATCCAGTTTTGAAATAAATTGATGAGATTTGGTCCCATCGGATCTAGACAATCTTATTTTTTTGGACATGAAGAGATAAAGAAGCCATTGCAATTGCCGGAAATACTAGGCCCACTAAAGGCACAAAAATAGAGGGTAAGTTGAGATCTGTCATAGAATGGGTGCCTCGATTTAATATTTCTATCTATTAATATTTCTATCTATTAGTTTAACATTTCTATCTATTAGAAAGAGAAAGATATCTTATGATAAGTATATCTATTCTAAGTATATATCATAAACTATTAGAAAGAGAAAGATATCTTATGATAAGTATATCTATTCTAAGTATATATCATAAACTTTATTTTATTTATAATTTTATTATAAATAATTTTATATATATATATTATATAAATATATATATTATTATATTAATATTTAGTTAATATTTAGAAATTAATATAATATTTACTAATTAATATAATATTTACTGAGTACTTAACTTAACTTAATAAATAATAATAAGTAATTAAGTTAATAAGAATAAGAAGAAGTAGTTAATAAGTGCAAGGAATGTAGAACTAAATAAATTAAGTGTACCCATTCATCTTTCTACACGAATATGTATGATAATTCGCTTTATTAATAGATTTTATTATTCTTCTCTTCTCCCATCCTTATCTTCTTTCTAATCTAATAAGGAGTTTATTATGAAAATCAAAGATTTTATTAGGAGTTTGCGACTCTAACTAATCCGATCCATCCATCCAACAAACGGGGATTCATAGTAAAAAATGAGGGTTATCGATAGATATAGAAATAACTTCTATTCTCTATTTTATATTTATTTCTTTTTATTTTGATTTCGATATTTTTTTTATTGTATATATTAATACGTAAGAAGGCCAGATAAATTTTTTTTTTATTTTCCTCCCTAATTCTAATTCCTCGGAGGGAGAAATTAATTCACTTTTTTATCCTGTTGATAGAGGGTTCGTGATTACTAATCATGAATAGAGGTAGAATAAAAAAATAGATCTGGGGAAAAAAAGAAAAAGTAATTACCCGAAACTTCTAACTCTTATTACTTATTATATTACATTACAAGTAGAACTTATGTCATCAAAGAAAACACCATTCTTTTTAGTTTTTTTTTGATTACGATGAACTAAATATTTGTTCGATACAAATAACTGAATTTAGTGCTATACTTTATTAATTTTTGATTAATTTTTTGATTAATTTTTTGAATTTTGATTCAAGGAAAAGAAACCGTGGAGCTGAAATAACTCACTCAGAACACCCTTTAAAGGATTACGTGGTACAATTGGGTCAAATAAGCCTTTATGGAATAAATACTCAGCCGCTTGTGAACCATCGGGTACTGTCTTTTTCAATGTTTGTTCAATTACTCTTTTACCCGCAAATGCAATGTAGGCATTAGGTTCAGCAACAATGACATCTCCCAACATACCAAAACTGGCTGTTACTCCACCGGTTGTAGGAGATGTAAGGATTGATACATAGAATAATTTTTTATTTGATTGATAATTATATGAAGCGGAAGATATTTTAGCCATTTGCATCAAACTCAAACTTCCCTCTTGCATGCGCGCTCCTCCAGAAGCACACACAATAATGACAGGTAGAGATTGATTAGTAGCATACTCGATCAAACGAGTTATTTTCTCACCTACTACGGATCCCATACTACCTCCCATGAAATTAAAATCCATAACCCCAATTGCTATGGGAATACCATTTAGTTGACCTATGCCTGTTTGAACAGCTTCAGTTAAACCTGTCTTTCTTTGATAAGAATCAATACGATCTCTATAGGGTTCCCCCTCTGAATGAAATTCAATGGGGTCCATAGAGACCATATCTTCATCCATAGGATCCCAAGTCCCCGGATCAATCGAAAGTTCGATTCTATCTGAACTGCTCATTTTCAAATGATATCCACACTGTTCACAAATATTCATTTTTGACCTAATAAATTTTTTATAATTTAATCCATAACAATTTTCGCATTGAACCCATAAATGCCTGTATTTTTTATTTCTATCGAAATCATTAGATCTTCCTCTTATATTGAAATCACTGCCTTTTTTACTAGTTCTTATACCAGAACTCCCACTTTCACTACCAGTTACATTTTCAGTACAAATGAAACTATAAATGTAACTGTCACTGTAATTGTCGGTACCACCGGAAATGGAACTATTAATACTGACTTCAAAACGAAGATAATTATCAATGCAACTATTAATGTGATTATTCCAACTAGATTGAGTATCATATATGTAATGATAATAGTAGTGATTGTTTCTCTTAGACCCACTATTTAAATAACTAGAAAAAAAACTTTCTAGTTCACTCAGAAAAGAACTATCATTGTCAATCTCAAAAATCTGATTTTCAATATCAAAACATACAGAATAACTGTTACCATTACTGTCCCTAATTAAAAAAGTGTCATCAGAGATCAAACTACAAATATCCCTGATATCAAATAAATAATCAACATTTCTGAAACTATAACTCTCACTATCACTCCAACTAGGAATGTTTTTCTCCGTACCATTTAGAATGGGTTCTTCACTTCCATTGGAATGTCCAATAGCATCAAGACTATCCATTGATTTATTTAATCCACACCTATGTTCTAACTTATCGTTATACAACATCGAATTGAACCACCATTTTTCCATAAAGCCTTCTTGCCCCCTATTTGATGAAAATATAATAGATGAATAGTCATTCCATAAATAATCATTTTACTATTTTATTTCCTATCAGAATTAAGCATATGAATCCAATCATTAGGATTGAATCCAATCATTAGGATTGTTAACTAATAAGATAACAATAACGTAACAAGTGAGTATTGAAAGAAATGATTTTTTTTGGGGGGGGTCCAAAGTATCACTTCAATATATTGATAGAATCTTTTTCTCAATTAAAAAATATAAAGACAGGTTTCTCTCATGTCATGTACTACAAATTCTCATCGAGAAGAAAAATAGTTGTTTCTTCCTATAAATAAAGAATTCGTTCTCGTATAATATTGTATCGTATAATCAAATAATAAGTTTCTATTCCGACATGGAAAGAAAAGACAATATACAGGATGGGTAGAAAGAGCCCTTCCTTTGGCTTGATCTATAGCCTGAAACTACGGGATATAAAATGATCCAACAATCCCAAGATCCATAGGATTAATTATGGATCCAACAATAAACAATAGAAGTATTGAGTTATATTATAGAAGTATTGAGTTGTTTAGTTTTCGATCTTATCTTGTATTTAGATCTTATGTATAGGAAAATAGGTAAGTAAATAAGTAAGGTCTGTACATATGAGAGATATATGCAAATACCAAATACATAGTATAGGATGCTCATTCTTTATTCTTTATTTTATTCGGTTCGGCTCAATCCTTTTTTTTAGGAAAAGATTGGGCCGAGTTTAATTGCAATCAATTAGAAGAACAAACAGGAATTACTGAATTATGCACGCTTATTTTTTCTCTTTATCCAGCTTATCTACTGGTTCGAACTCGAATTTGATCGCTTTCCATACTTCACAAGCGGCAGCTAGTTCAGGGCTCCATTTGCTAGCTTCACGGATAATTTCATTACCTTCACGAGCAAGATCACGTCCCTCATTACGAGCTTGTACACACGCTTCTAAAGCCACCCGATTAGCTACTGCACCGGGTGCATTTCCCCAAGGGTGTCCTAAAGTTCCTCCGCCAAACTGTAGTACGGAATCATCCCCAAAGATTTCGGTCAGGGCAGGCATATGCCAAACATGAATACCCCCTGAAGCCACGGGGATAA